TAGCAATGGAATACTATAGTTTCTCTCCCCAATGATAGATTGATGATTGATTACAAATATCTATGATCCGCCTTCTCTATAAAGGGCCAGAAATACCTTGCTTACGTATCATTAGGAAGTGCATTAACATAAATACGGCAGTAAGAAGAGGTAATACAAAAGTGTGTAAACTATAAAAACGAGTCAAAGTAGATTGACCCACACTAGCACTTCCACGTAATAACTCGACCAGGGGCGATCCGATTACAGGAATAGCGTCGGGTACGCCTGTCACGATTTTGACTGCCCAATAACCAATTTGGTCCCGAGGTAAGGAATAACCAGTTACACCAAAAGATGCGGTCAATACAGCCAGAACCACACCTGTAACCCAAGTCAATTCGCGGGGTTTTTTAAACCCACCGGTGAGATAGACACGAAATACGTGCAGGATCATCATTAGGACCATCATACTTGCTGACCATCGATGAACTGATCGGATTAACCAACCAAAGTTAGCTTCAGTCATTATGTATTGAACCGAGGTAAAAGCCTCGGTAACGGTTGGACGATAGTAAAAAGTCATGGCAAACCCCGTAGCTACTTGTACTAAAAAACAAGTAAGCGTAATTCCTCCTAGACAATAAAATATGTTGACATGTGGAGGAACATATTTACTAGTTATATCATCTGCAATCGCCTGAATTTCGAGACGCTCTTCGAACCAATCATATACTTTATTGAGATAGGTAAACCAAGGGAACTCCCCCTCTGAGAACCGTATATGAGACTTTCATCTCGTACAGCTCAAGCAAAAACACCCCAATACTGGTTGCAACGGATATGTAATAGGAAATTTGAAACTTCTTCTTAGTACTCCATCCAACCTTCTCTGAAAATACGACGAAGTGCAAAAAAAACCGAAGCTCTTCTTTAGTGATGACAATGCCAAAATATCAAGTCAGCTCATTTCATTCGTTTTTATGTTGATCATTACGGGCCTCTTGAATTTTCTCGGTCTCTCAATTTTAATTTTTTGTATAATGTGGATTTCTTTTTGTTTCTAATTGCTAGGAATTCTCTTGTTGAGACCCTATGATTCGATTGAAACCTAAGATTCATACTAGAACCACGATGATTGAATAAAGTCCCTAAGCTAAGCCCAAGGGTTATCTGAGTAAAAACCTTTTGATCATCACTTATTCAATGAATAGATGAAATGACTCTAAATCCATAGAAACATTTGTCCGTTGGTCAAAATAAGCAAACAAAAAATTTAAGAATAATTAGAAAATAAATCTTTGAAATTTTTTGAGTCCGGTCGCGAGGTCTGACTGAATAGTAGGTATGAATCATAGTTTAAATATTTCTTTTCTTGATCTATTTCATTCCATATATTCCGTGCTCCAGATACTAGAATGAATATCCGACGAGGCAAAACCCATCTCTCTCAAGATGACAGACCCATTCTCTGTACTATCAATAGGATCAATTATAACAAGTCACACACTCATATTCCGGAAATACCGAAACAAAGGAATTTCACGGTCAAACTGCCGGAATGACCTAAAAATCCTAGTCCTAAGTGATTCACTTTGGATTGAAAAGACAGTACTTCGCAATTCCTATGAACCTAATTCATTGAAATTCCATCCAGTAAAACGGAAGAGTTATAAATCTCCAAAATAATAGATAGGAATACCGCGAAGAGAGCCATTGCGACACCCATCAACGGGGTAGTTCCCCATCCGGGCGCTACTTTACCATATTCCGAATTCAACGGTTTCAATAAACTTCCTAGACCAGTCTGTCTTGGTCTTGGACCAGATCTCGAATTATTCTCAACGGTTTGTGTAGCCATAAATCCTATTGCATTGATTGAATTTTATTGACTTTGTAAATCATACCGTTGTAAATAACCGATCTTATTATAGATCCATTGTGGTCTTGAAATTTTATAATAATGGAAATAGCAACCCTAGTCGCCATCTTTATATCTGGTTTACTTGTAAGTTTTACCGGGTACGCCTTATATACCGCTTTTGGGCAACCCTCTCAACAACTAAGAGATCCATTTGAAGAACATGGGGACTAATTAAAGTCAAGTAATGAGCCGCCCGTGTTGGGCGGCTCATTACTTGACTTTAATGCATTAATTCATTAGTATTTCTAAAGTAACATTATACTTTAACTATAATTGAGATAATCAAAAATCATTTTTTAGTCGGAACCTTAGGCGGTTCTCGAAAAAAGATAGCGAAAAAAATGATTCCTAGAGTCGAGACTAAGAGGAATGTATAAACCAATGCTTCCATAAATTCGATCGTGGTTTACAATTATAGCTTCCACACCTGTTCATTTGGGAGCATCTCCCAGATAAAGACAAGAGTCAAAGAAAAGGGCGATTTAAATCCAGCAAAATTTATCTGGTAATCTATGTAGAAAGTGAAATCAAAAAAAATCCAATAGAAGCGAAAGATACCATATCAGATCAATGTTTATCAGATTACCTGTCTCCTTG